AAACCCGCCAACAGTCAGTCCAGTGATTAGTGAACCTATGAGAGATGCTTAGAATTAGTTTCTTTCTCTTCTACTTCTATCTCCCATCTATTTATTTTCTTTAGTTATTCACTAGAGCAATTATGTCTGGAAGTCGATCCAGGGCAAGTGTTCGGATCTATTATGACATATCCAGGAGGCGCTCAACGGACCTTTTGAATATTTTTTAATCTTATAAAACCCCTTACGGGCTTAAAATTTGTCAAAAACCCTTTTTTTGTACAACCTTAGTGTATTCATATCTCAATTAGAAGTCCCGAAATGAAGCTGCTACTTTAATGGCGTATATAGAACATATTACTTTATTCCAAGCAGTCATTAGTAATTACTAGGATAAGAGACATTCCTGCGAGGGGTCTCTTTTATTAATTTGAATAGAATAGGAGAAAAATACATTTTCTACCGTATCCCTGTATCGTTTATCCTTACGAAATCCCAGACGAAATAGAACGATCTTAGAAAGGATATAATGAAATTCCTTGATTGTTTCTTACCAGATAAATGATCCCTTTTATATTCCACTGATAGGGCTAACAGACAATTAATTTTTCATTATACCAAACAAAAATAGATATCGAAATTCTAAAGAAATAAAATTCTAAATAAATAAACAGAGAGTTTCTTATTCGAAACGTCCCGTGATCTTCAACCAATTCTGCGCTTGAATATAATTACCAGGAGTAAGCGCAATAGCTTGTTTCCAATACTCGGCAGCTTGATTGAACCAAGCCTCCGCAATTTCAGAATCTCCCTGTCGAACGGCCTGTTCCCCCCGGTCGGAATAGGTGGTTCAATTCCTTTCCTTAGAACCGTACTTGAGAGTTTCCCGCCTCATACGGCTCGGCAATCAATTCTTTTGGTGTCCCGGGTTTTTGAATCTAGTATATCGAATTGAATGAGATTTCTCATAGATCGATCTTTATCTTTATTCTTTTTTTTGGGGGGTTAACCAAAAGAGGTTAATTCCATGAGCATGAGTTTCAAACTTGACTTTTGATTAAATTAATAATCAGCTTTGCTTTCATTTTATCTTTTCTCCCACCGTCAGAAGAATAACATAGAAGCATTTCCACTATAGTTAGAATTTTCTGAAAGGTATCTATCTCGGTTTCATATAAAAATTGATATAGAATCTTTGAAAAAGCCCTTTCTTCCTAAGAAAGAAAAGGCTTACTGTCTTTGGGATCTGATGCTACACCGCTGCTCAATACCTTAGGGGATCGACTTTATTACATAAGTGGATTCCTTACTTTTATCTCATATCATGACATAAATAAGCAGTTCTTATTGGATCGGCATCGGCCCAAAACCTCGCGAATTGATCTTTACGGTGCTTCCTCTATCAATTAGATCCTTTATCCATAGAATAAACTATCTAGGCATATCGATTTCTTCATATTTCGACTTCTATGAAGTTTCTTTCTTTGCTACAGCTGATAAAAATCGTTTTTGCACGATGCATATGTAGAAAGCCTATTTTTTTTTTTCTAGTATTTATTAGTGTATTTGCTCTTTACCCCCCCTCCTTTTTTTTCTTTTACTTTTTTCTTTCTATAGTAGAGATAGTCGCACGTAATGACAGATCACAGCCATATTATTAAAAGCTTGTGGTAAGAACGGATTTCGTTCTAGTGCCCGAAAATAATATTCTAAAGCTTTTGTATGTTCTCCGTTACTTGTGTGGATAAGGCCTATGTTATAGAGTATATAGCTTCGATCGTAAGGATCAATTTCTAGTCGCATAGCTTCATAATAATTCTGTAAAGCTTCCGCATAATTGCCTTCAGATTGAGCTGACATCCGTTACGGTCGTCATTCGATTCAAAGAATTCTCCGTTTCAAAACCGTACATGAGATGAAAATCTCATACGGCTCCTCCTTTATGTGCATTATGAGAATAATCCATGAAATCAAAAAAGATTGAAATATTCTCATTATGAACTAAGTGGGGCTAATGTTTTTACAAGAAATCTCTAGCCAACCTTCCTGCAAAAGCTTTTTTCTTAATATCACGCGTGTTGGTACTAGATAAAACCGGAAACTCCAACAATTTCTTTGTTCTCAACGCCCCTTAATTTACAGGAATTAATCACTTCAACAGTCTTCGATGGTTATACGGGTATCCACAGTACGAACGAGATGGATGTTTGTTATCCCAACCATTCTTCTTAGTCCCGATCCCGCTAAGGAAAGGGGGCAGTTTATAACAAAGTTTTCGTGTTGCTGATTCCTAGACGTAGCGCCTCTTCCCCTATGCCGCCTATTGGTACTGGTGTAGTAGGGTTGACTTGCAATACAGAACCCATAGGTGTAACCTTTCGCTCAATACTAGAATCGACAATTGAAGCATCTGAGGCTGCATTAATCGGGGATACACGACAGAAGGAATGGTTTTATCTATAAACTTCACCTTCAACAAGCGTAGATTTTTTCAATAATCTTTTTTTTTTTTTTTTTTCTA